CTAACAAGGACTATTTTCCTAGGAATCTCTGCTGTTGGATCGGATTCTAACGAATCCCTAGGGAATTTGTAAGAAATTCTTTTCTTTTTTAATATCTAATTTTGTTAATACAAAATTAGATATTAAAAAAGAAATCCGAAGCTAAAAACAACAGAAGAATAAAAATAAGTAATAATAATAACGCAAATGGATTATCATACATATATTTCATGTAGAAAGATGCATAGGCCCGTTTATTTAGTTCTACATTCCTTGCGCTTAGTATATATACTCATTTAGTATACTTAGTATACTTATATACAATTATATAAGTATACTTAATATACATTTATATACGAATTAGAATATGATAATAATTAGAATATGAATTCTAATTATTATAGGATATCCTTATACCAATAACAGGTACAAATATTAAATCGAGGTACCCTTTCTATGACAATTCTCAACAGCTTTCCCTCTATTTTTGTGCCTTTAGTGGGCCTAGTATTTCCGGCAATGGCAATGGCTTCGTTATTTCTTTATCTTGAAAAAAATAAGATTTTGTAAATCCGATCGGATCAAGGTCAAATCTCGTCTAGTTTTTTTCAAGACTTAGCGATGACGGATATCCATTTAGTAGAATAGTGTATAAGACTAAGAGGCGGCTTTCCCCGAACATAAACGAAGAGCTCTTATGCATGTGTAAACATGTGTAAACATGATATATAGGTACATAAATTCTATCTATTTTGAACAAGAGGCTGTGATCCGAACTCATGTCTGCAATGAAAGTCAATGGTACCAATCTACAGGGACTTATATGAAGGGGATACTCTTATTTTATTCTACCTCACAAATTCGATGAATTATTGCTAAGAGCTCACGTCCAAATAGTACTAGTTGATGAGAGTTACTTCGGAAATACAAAAAGTAAACTAAAATGGATTTTGTTTTGGTTATTTCCCCAATTCCAATAAAATGCAACTGGAGCTAGTATGTATGAGTTGGCGATCAGAATATATATGGGTAGAATTTATAGCGGGCTCTCGCAAACCAGGCAATTTCTTCTGGGCCTTTATCCTTTTTTTAGGCTCATTAGGATTCTTAGTGGTTGGAATTTCTAGTTATCTTGATAGGAATTTGCTATCTTTATTGCCGTCGCAGCAAATAAATTTTTTTCCACAAGGGATCGTGATGTCTTTCTACGGGATCGCGGGTCTCTTTATTAGTTCCTATTTGTGGTGCACAATTATATGGAATGTAGGTAGCGGTTATGATCGATTTGATACAAAAGAGGGAATAGTGTGTATTTTTCGTTGGGGATTTCCTGGAAAAAATCGCCGCATCTTTCTACGATTCCTTATGAAAGATATTCAGTCCATCAGAATAGAAGTTAAAGAGGGTATTTATGCTCGTCGTGTCCTTTATATAGAAAGCAGAGGCTTGGGGGCCATTCCCTTGAATCGTACTGATGAGAATTTGACTCCGCGAGAAATTGAGCAAAAGGCTGCGGAATTGGCCTATTTCTTGCGTGTACCAATTGAAGGATTTTGAAAAATGAACTGAAGAATAAACGCTTTCTTAGCAGGAGGAAACCCCCACGAATCCATTTTTCTATAGCAAAACGGACTTGATTGAAGTTTCTTCCGAACGACCTGTTGGACCAAAGCAAACGTGTACGGAACAGCCATAATCTAAAACGAAACCCTTTTCTTTTATACTTTCTTTTGTCTTTACTACTGACCAAAGAATTGGATCTCGTAAAATGAGGACTTTTCCGTCTTTTTTTTTTTCACTCATTTTTGATCATCACAATATTCTTCAGAAAATTCTCTCAAATATTCCTTGGACTATGCTCGGGGACGGGGCTGGGGAGCCCGCTAATTTTTTTTTTTGCGAAATATTCGAAAGTTTCATTTTTAATAGAAGGTAAGTTCTTTCATTTCGAAATGCGACTAATATTCATTTTTTGAATTTGAATCTTTCGGGCATTCATCGAAGGGGGGAATCACTTCGAATATTTGATCAATTGAGATATCCGGAAACCCTATTTTTTTATTATTTCTTGCTTCAAATTCAAATTTGAATTTGAAGCGAGAATTCGCGGTGGATTCTTCTTCGATTTCTGTAGGTTTGCTACACTCGGTTCAAGGACTAACCGCCGAATCCCAACTAAAAAAAAAAAAAGACTCGATTTATAGGCGCGATACCTTGTAATCGAACTCATGCTTGATAGAAATATTAGACGCATAGAATCAACAAATGAGGTGGGTTCATTAACAATTCACAGATGAAAAAATGACAAAAAAGAACGCATCCATTCCCCTTAGATATCTTTCATCTATAGTATTTGTAGTATTTTTGCCCTGGTGGATCCCTCTCTCATTTAATAAAAGTCTGGAATCTTGGGTTACTAATTGGTGGAATACTAGTCAATCCGAAACCTTTTTGAATGATATTCAAGAAAAGGCTATTCTAGAAAAATTCATAGAATTAGAGGAATTATTTCTCTTGGACG